CGTATTTTGATTTTTCTTGAATTGAAAACAAAAAAAATAGGATTATATGTGAGATCATTTTTGGAATTGTATATTCAATGATTCACTAATCGTAATTAAAATGGATTTTCTATATTCTAGAATAGAATTCGAATAGAATATTTAGAAAAAAGGAAATAAGCGGGTAGCGGGAATCGAACCCGCATCGTTAGCTTGGAAGGCTAGGGGTTATAGTCGACGTTCAATTCATTGCTTTGAACGTCTCTAATTCAAAACCGAACATGAAACTTTGGTTTCATTCGGCTCCTTTATGGAATATGAGTAAATTCATAGATCTAAGATGTGAACAAAATGAACAAAATGATACCCATAACACCTACGTCAGCTTTTTGTTTGAATACAAACAAACAAAATGGATCGCTTTCTAGATGATCCTTCTAGAAGAAGGTGATTCGAACAATCTTTCTAGTTACTTCGTTCTCTATTTCTATTTGAAAGGATCCTAAGGAAAAGGATTTTGTTTCCACCGAGCTAAAACAATATGTCGATGTCTCTAGTAAACCAAAGTCGTCGTTGAATAGCTATTTTGCTCCAATTTATTTCTTTAGAAAAAAAAATGGAAGATTTAGTTACGATTCGAAATGGACTTTCTATCTTCTGCCATGGATCCTTTACTCATACTTATTCAATTGGAATTTTTGGTCCAATTAAAAAATTCTGTTTCGCAATTTCATAATCCAACTTTTCAATTTATAAGTGACGCATGGATACAAATCACGAGAATTCGTATTTTTTTCTCGAATTTCTCATTGAGAGGTAAAGGATTAAATCTTTTTAAGAAATAAAGTTTTTGGTCGGAATATGAATAAAACCGAAAGACCCTTTAACTATTAACGGTTAATAGAACGAATCACACTTTTACCACTAAACTATACCCGCTACAATATGATTATTGTATACAAACGGATCTTTTGTCGAACAAGATCGTTGAGCATGATCAAGATAGGATCATCAAAGAATCATCAAAATGAGAACGTTGCACTTTTTTGCGGGGAGATCCAAATTAAAATTGTGGAAGAATCGATAGTTTCTTTTTGAGTTTGGTAAAATATAACAAGAAAAAGAATGTAAATAGTCTTTGTTCTTTTTTATTTGTTGCTTGAATATAAAATATTCAATTGCATATAATAATATAATAACAAAAGTCTTTTTGTTTTCAAATCAGATATCAGATAAATCATTCGAATTCGTTGGAACAAAAAAAAGAGCCCGGCTAGGTACTGACCGGGCCGGGCCATGAGAATAAGAAGGGCCTTTCGAACAAAATCAACACAAATGGGTCTTGCTGATTTTTTTTTAGTTCGATTGTTCGGGCGGTCGAGCCCATCTTTTAGATAAAGGAAATTCCCGATTTATGGATCTCTATATATATAATAGAATAGAGAAAGAAGAAAGATTCTTTCCATTATGTGTAATGTAGTAATTATCTTTTTCAATTGGGAGAGATGGCTGAGTGGACTAAAGCGTCGGATTGCTAATCCGTTGTACGAGTTATTCGTACCGAGGGTTCGAATCCCTCTCTTTCCGTTTCCGTTGATGAATTTATTTGGTTTTTTTCAAATTTTGAAAATCTTAGTGAAACGTGTAGAATAGATAAAATCCTAAGAAAATTTGCAAATTAACTAAAACCAAGGAAAACCCCCTGTATTTTATTCTTCACGTCCAGGATTTCGCCCTGGATCATTAGATAGGAATCCAAAGATAAAGAGAGACACAAAAAATATCACTACGGTATAAACGAAGAGTTTCAGAGTAAGCATTACACAATCTCCAAGATGGTTTTTTTGAAAAAAAAAGAGAATAGATCTTCTATTTTTCTACCACATATCCTAAAGAAATGAGGTTTTTCTAGAAATGCATTGTCACAAATTCATTTGTTTTTCATTAACCCAAATTTGGGTTTATATCCAAATTAGATATTCTATTGTGGGAGACCCTAATAGGGTTAGGGTCTTTCACTGGAAAGGGGGTCAAAAATGAGGAAATGAGGGTAAGCCTGGGTTTTGTCGACTATACACGAATTTCAGCGTGTGAATCGAGGGTTCATACTCTAAAACTTATCTTATTTTTTCAATTGTTAGAATTTTTTTATCGAGGAAATCATACATTTTCTAGGATATTATTATTCAGGATCTCATCGAAAACTTACAGCAGCTTGCCAAACAAAAGCTAAGAGAAAAAAAAACAAAGGTATGACTGGCATAACATCCACGATTGGATTCAAAAAAGCATAGGCTTCGGGCAATTTGCCGAAGAAAAAACTACTCGAATAAAAGGGAGAATTAATACAAATACAGATCAAACTAACGATATTAAGCATAACAGACATTTTGTTATTGGAGATAATTGCATTTTGATTGCGTTTTTGATATAAGGAAAAAGAAAGTAAGTAAGGTAGACCAAAACCCTTCTTTTTCTTTGAATCCACCCAACCAAAAATCCTCCAATTCTCAAAGGAGGATAGAAGAAATCATACTTTCATACAATATCTTAATTGAATTCTATGTAATGATCAATAAATTAAGTTAAATTCTCTATCTATATGTATCAAAATCCTAGTACCAATCGATTCTATAGATCTATAGATATTTGGACTCGAGTTGACAAACAAGCAATACCAATATTATTGTTTCTTAGTGTCGATTAGAAATTAAAATGGGGCGTGGCCAAGTGGTAAGGCAACGGGTTTTGGTCCCGCTATTCGGAGGTTCGAATCCTTCCGTCCCAGCGCAATCCATTTTTTATGCTTCATTATGCCTATAGAAAGAAATAGGGGAGTGGGTAGGAGTTAATCCATATTAATTTTAATATCTGTGTCTGTTCGAATTTCATTAATAAATGATCAAGTTCCATATTATATAGAAATATGTTATGGAGCTGATGTTTTTTCTTTGAATCTAATTTGATTTAGGTATTTCGTGTTTGACTCGAATGAAAAATTGGAAATCTATTATCTATTTAAGGCTTGAGGCAGGGGTGATTTATCCTATCCCTTTGTATTCACTTTCTCACAAGAGTCAATATTCCTCAACCCCATTTAAACCAAATACATATCAATCGTATAATATAATTATATAAATGTTACGTATCATTCTATTTCAATGACAAGAAAATTTTGGGTTCTTTGTGAAAAAGGTGAAAAAGATTTGTAATCCTTAAATTATTTAAACTTAAATTATAGATATTCGATAATCTAGAATATCTATAACAGTGACAATTGTTCAGTCTATCTGATAGATACGAAGAACCTCCTCTTTCAAATTTATATTTGAAATTCAATCAGTGATGAGTCAATTCAAAAAGAACGACCGATCCTCCTATGAAGATAAAAGGTGATGCTTATTGTCCAATTTTCTTCAAATTCCATTTAATAATGATGTAGAAATAGGAAACCTTTTCAATTTCAATTAGAAAGATTCCTTGTACGTGGAAGTTTTGAAAAAGTAAGAAATCGTTTAATCTATCCTATTGAGTCACTTAAAGATGCAGATTCAAAAAGTGATTCGTTTCTCTATTTCTATTTTTTTCTCGGATCTATATATTATTTATGTATGTTAAAAATGCCGTCTTGCTAAGACTTTTTCAGAAAAATAGTTCCACATATCATATATTCATATATAGAAGAAAAGTCTAGATTACGATGTCTATGGACAGCTGAACCAGTGACTATTCATGATTCCATAATTGAATCAATTTCATACCGGTTCCAAATTAGAGGAATGTTATGGTAAAACTTCGTTTGAAACGATGTGGTAGAAAGCAACGTGCGACTTGAAGGACACGATCCGTTGTGGATTTTTACATCCATCATTTTTGATTTGTCTAGGAATAAGGGTGCTCTTGGCTCGACATTGTTTGTTCTGTTACACCTGAACCCTTCGTTTTTTGTTGGGTTGTAAATAGTGCACGCTGGAGCTCGAATAGAAAGTATTAATTCATTTCTCGGGGGCAAGGATCTAGGGTTAATGCCAATCAATTGGAGGAACAACTTCGTAAATATATCGAACATATATAGGAATCGAAAGGATCCAATTCGAGCAAGTTTCCAATTCAAAAGCAAAACTTGTTGAAATTGATTCAAATTTTTCGATTCAAAGTGTATCACGCGGGAATCGACTGTCCATAGGATTTTTTGATCGAAAGAAATCAAAAGGGGGTATGTTGCTGCCATTTTATTTTGACAGAATTAAGAAACACCGAAGTAATGTCTAAACCCAATGATTAAAAATAAGGAAAGGATCTAAGAACAAGGAAACACCCTTTTAATTGTCTCAATCGTCTCAATAACTGGATCGGACTAAAGAATCCAAATAGAATTTGAAATGGTTTAAACGAGACAAACAAAAGGGAGTAAAGACGACTCAATAAATGAAATTGATTAAAGATTTTTCCTTTGAACTATTTGAGAGTTATCCAACTTGAGTTATGAGTACGAATGGTTTATTTTTCATTTTCAGGAAGAAAAAAAGACTGAAATCATAGTCTAATTTATTTTATGGGCGCATTTGTCATTTAATTTATTAGAATTGCATATATAGACAAAACTTCGAATCAAATCATTTTTTCGCGAGCTGTACGAGGAGAAAACTTCCTATACGGTTCTAGGGGGGGTATTGTTCATCTACATCTATCCCAATGAGCCATCTATCGAATCGTTGCAATTGATGTTCGATCCCGAAGAGAAGGAAAAGATCTTAGAAGGGTGGGCTTTTATGATCCAATGAAGAATCAAACTTTTTTAAATGTTCCTCTTATTCTATATTTCCTTGAAAGGGGTGCTCAACCCACGGGAACTGTTCAGAATCTTTTAAAGAAAGCCGAAGTTTTTAAGGAACTTCCGCCTAATCAAATGAAATTCAATTAAAGAAATACCAGGGGGGGTAGCGACTTGTATATAACTTTGTCTAACTTTTTTCTACTTGCCCCCCTTTTTCTTTTTTTCTTCCGTATTTATATTTATTTATCATAGTTTCTGTCGAATCTTATGGTCTGGATGGTCTAGAATGACCAAATTGATTGATCTTATAAATATCAAATTTCCGCATTTCCTTTATTTAATTGTGTAGTTTTCATTGGAACTCGACTAAGCAAGAACAAGGAATCTACTTTGCTTATTCCACTTAGATTGATGAAATACATTAGCATTAGGGACTAAACAATCTGATATTTTTTTTTTTGAATTCTTCCTTTTTTATTCTTCGATTTATATTTTTTCTATCTATGTGGATTAGATATGTAGTGTCAATCCAAGACAATTTTGAATATTATTGTATTTCATTGTTAAATTGAAATTCAAAGGATTTCAAAAAGGATTTTATTTCATGCAATTTCTCTTTTCCAATGTATTCTTTTCTCAACATTTATATTGACAACAGTGTATTGAACAAATATAATTCATCGTGATAAGCGATCCGGGTCTATTTATTTTTGTCCCATAGTTTTGTTACTTTAATCTTATTCAAATGATATTTTCTTTGATACAAGAGGTTTTTTTGATTGAAAGAAAGCTAGATAACATAAGAGATGCTCTATCCACTTTCACAATGCTGTATCTTTTTTTTTTCTTTTATTTTATCTGACAATTTCTTGTATTTTCATCTAATTGTATTTTCAGCGAATTACTTCATTTTTATGTTTTGAATCCATTATCAAATCTGTTTTTTTGTTAGATTTGTTAACTCAAGGGTTTGATTAGTTTGTATAATATCTTTTTTTCTCTTTGTTTAAAATCAATTTAATTGAATTTGATTGTATCTAGACACCCTTTGTTGAGGTTTTGTTTAATCTATGTTTGTTTTTTTCGGGTTGCTAACTCAACGGTAGAGTACTCGGCTTTTAAGTGCGGCTAGAATCTTTTACACATTTGGATGAAGTGACGAATTCGTCCGTAACCTTGGTAAACTTTGGAAGACCGCGACTGATCCTGAAAGGGAATAAATGGAAAAAATAGCATGTCGTATCAATGGAGATTTCTGAGGATATTTCATTCTTATAGGATTGGTATAAAACCTTTTTCGAATTCTTGGAACGGAACAAAAGAAAGTTGGGTCGAATGAATAAATGGATAGGAGCCCTGTGGCTTCAATTAATTATCACAAAGAAAAAGCAACCGGCTTCTGTTCTTAATTTGAATAATTTCCCGATCTAACTATACGTTAAAAATAAATTGGTGCCTGATACGGGAAGCACTTATCACTCCACGAGTGGATTCTATTTTTTTTTAATGAATCCTAACTATTGACATTCTCCATTATGGACTGAAGATGCGTGTGTAAAAGAAGCAGTATATTGATAAAGAAAGTTTTTTCCGAAATCAAAAGAGCGATTCGGTTTAAAAAATAAAAGATTTCTAACCATCTTGTTATTCTATAACATAAACATAGACGAATTAAATGAAATGGATGGAAAAAGGAGAGGGTAGAGAATCTGTTGATAAGTTTATCTGTCCCCGAGGTATCGATTTTTACAGAATACCTTGTTTTGACTGTATCGCACTATGTATCATTTGATAACCCCCCAATCTTCTACCTTTAATTCAAATCGAATTTCAAATGGAGGAAATCCAAAGATATTTACAGCTGGAGAGATCTCAACAACATGACTTCCTATATCCACTTATCTTTCAGGAGTATATTTATGCATTTGCTCATAATCGTGCTTTGAGTAAATTGATTTTGTCGGAAAATCTGAGTTATGACAATAAATCCAGTTTACTGATTGTGAAACGGTTAATTACTCGACTGTATCAACAGAATCATTTTCTGATTTCTCCTAATGATTCTAACCAAAATCCATTTTGGGTGCGCAACAAGAATTTGTATTCTCAAATCATATCAGAGGGGTTTGCTTTTATTGTCGAAATTCCATTTTCTTTACAATTCCTATCCTGTCTAGAAGGGGAAACGAACAAGATAGGAAAATCTCAGAATTTACGATCAATTCATTCAATATTTCCCTTTTTCGAGGACACTTTTTCACATTTTAATTTTGTGTTAGATATGGTAATACCTCGCCCTGTTCATGTGGAAATCTTGGTTCAAATCCTTCGCTATTGCGTAAAAGATGCTTCCTCCTTGCATTTATTACGAGTCTTTCTCAATGAATATTGTAATTGGAATAGTCTTCTTATTCCAAAGAAAGCCAGTTCCCCTTCTTCAAAAAAAAATAAAAGATTATTATTATTCTTATATAATTCTCACGTATGTGAATATGAATCTATTTTCGTCTTTCTACGTAACCAATCTTTTCATTTACGATCAACATCTTCTGGAGTTTTTCTTGAACGAATCTATTTCTATATAAAAATAGAACGTCTTGTGAATGTCTTTGTTAAGATTAAGGATTTGGGGGCAAACCTGTGGTTGGTCAAGGAACCTTTCATGCATTATATTAGGTATCAAAAAAGATCCATTCTGGCTTCAAAAGGGACATTTATTTTCATGAAGAAATGGAAATTTTACC